TTTCCGTTCTATCCTATTTGATCATTGATATTCGAACATTGTTCTCTTTCCTTTGTTCTAGTTCATGATCTGAACGAGTCGCACATACACCCTAGTACATGTTCCTCGACGCTGAGGGCATCCCCGAAGCGCGGGGGATTTTGTGACATTTCTAATCGGCTGTCTTGTATTTCTAATAAGTTGTTTAATCGTTGGCATGTTGAATCATATACATAATGGGCTGGTTTAGATCGATCCTAACCGCATGATTATGAATTCCTTTTATTCAATAGAATAGTAAATAAAAGTCATAGAATATTAATATGAAACTCAGCAGGGGTAATTTCAAATCACGAATTGACGCGAAATCCAGGCTATTGTCATTCAACCGCTACAAGATCAACAATTCCATAAGCTTGGGCCTCTGTTGCTGACATAAAAACATCTCTTTCCATATCTTCGGAGACAACCCATAGGGGTTTACCCGTTCTTTGTACATAAACCCTTGTCAGGGTTTCACGTAGTTTCAGCAGTTCTCCCACTTCCAGGATGAATTCTCCCGTTGCTACTTCAGAAAAAGAACCAGCAGGTTGATGGATCATTACCCTGATGATATAAGATAATAAAAGGTTTCTCTATTTCGCGTGATGAGGGGAAGATAAAAGAAAGATAAAAGAATAACAAGAAAAAAGATAGAATCGAACAACCGTACGGGCATTATGCATTGCATACGGCTCTAGAATAAAATTGACCCTTACCTTACATCAAATAAAGAAAAAAATAGGATCGATCAGACCCCGATCGGTAAATGATCAACTTACCACCCTTCCTTTCGGAGGAATTCAAAAATACTATGATGGCTCCGTTGCTTTATATATTTATTATATTTTTTTGTCTGTGATTTGTCTGTGATTCAGCAATCCCAAAGTTGCTTTTTTATTTGATCAAATAAACTAAGGAAAAAAGAATCTTGTTTTTTTTTTTCGCTCTATAAATATTGTTAAGAGACCTCTGGTGTGAAAAAAAGTTTGTGACGCTGAACTGGACTTCCGATAAGAAAATCGGAAATACCTTTTTCTCATATTACTCTCTCGATACATAATCTAATGTTTTGAAAACAAAATTTATTATATCGAATTCAAAGTGCCATGCTATTATTACTTAATATTCATATTTCATATGGCGAAGGCATAGTCTTCTTTTTTCTCTCAAATAAAAGCCTCATTGGCGCCAAGCGTGAGGGAATGCTAGACGTTTGGTAATTTCTCCTCCGACCAGGATAAAAGATCCCATTGAAGCGGCTGATCCCATGCATATTGTCTGTACATCGGGTTGCACAAATTGCATAGTATCATAAAGAGCCACCCCCGGTATTACCCATCCGCCAGGAGAGTTTATAAACAAATACAGATCTTTGGTATCATCCTCGATACTGAGATATATCATAAGACCAATAAGTTGATTCGAGATCTCGCTATCAACCTCTTGACCTAAAAAAAGTAATCTTTCTCGATAAAGTCGGTTGATTAGGGTCAAATTGTATCCCTTCAGAACCGTACAGGCGCCTTTTGACGCATACGGTTCAAAAAAAAAGAATCAATGTGTAGATTCCAATACTTTTTTTTCATAGCAAGTTCCTTCTAACTTATAAAAAAAAGGATTTTCTTTGATTTTTCACTAAACACGAGTTTGTCTTCCTTTCCTTATCCTTATAACGTATAATATGAAAAAAGAATTCATTAAACTTATCCAATTAACTTCTCATTGATGGATTCTTTCATCGCGATTCAATCCAAATCACGATGTGATTTTCTTGTTCTTAAATGGGCCTCTTTAATCTTTTTAGGTTTATGCTCTACTCCGGGTAAAGATCCGCCCGATTTTGATTTGCACATATAGTACAAATGTTCCCATTACCACTTCTTTTTGTTATGCCTTCTTTTTTTTTTCTATTCACGCATTCCGTAAAATAGTTGACGGCTTCATGGATATTACTCGATTGATTAACATAAGAGTTTGAAATAACTTCTACTTACAAAAAAGGATTTCTTTAAAAATAGGAATCCTTTATGATATAAAATAGATATATTACCACTTGGTTTTTTTTAAACGGAGCCTGGATACTTCAATGTAGTAGTCCAACTAAGCCAACCATAAATTCTTCTAAATTTATAATAGTAATTTGAATCCCCCCCAAAAAACGGATCTAATTGCACTTCACGCTCCAAATTTTTGATGATTCAATTAATCTTTCGTGGGCGAAACAGAGGATATCTCGATTGGGGAGAAAACGGGGAAATCCCATATGACCCAATATATCTGACAAGTCGCACTATATGTCAACCCAAGATGCATCTTCCTCTCCAGGACTTCGAAAAGGTACTTTTGGAACACCAATAGGCATTAAATGAAAGAAAAAAGAACTCAGTACTATATTTTACTTTGATGTGGAAACGTAACAAAGCCTTTATTATCTTTATAATATTGTACTTTATCCTAATCATATTTTATTCATAAATTA